CCAACCAGATCCTTTTACCAACTTCAACGTTAGCCAGATTAGTCAACGTTTATATGTTTCGATGCAACAACAAGATGTTATTTGTAACAAGTAGTTTTGTTGGTTGGTTAATTGGTCACATTTGTTTCCTTTTAGTCACGAAAAGATTCTTAGACTGGATACGGATCTATCTTTTGAGTAGATCTAAGAAGGAACTTGTGTCAGCATTGGATAAGTACATTTATAAGTACCTTGGGGCAAAATTTCAGGTCCGTTTTTCATACTTTCAGCACCGTGTGTCAGAATTGAATAAGTATATTAATTCAGAATTGAATAAATACAAAAAGAAGATTTATCAGTACCTTGTTAGGTCCCTTGGGGAAGAATTTGAATTCCTTATGCGAACCTTTCAGTGGATTGTGTCAGAAATTCAGTACTTGCTGTTAATAAACTTGAGGAGAAACACGGGTCGGTTCGTGAATATTTTCTTATTTGTTACCTGTGTCTACTATTTAGGCAGAATACCTTTATTCATTTTTCCACATCCACTGACACGCATCCAAGCCCCACTACTGAGATCAAATTGGTTAGCCAGACAAGGCCGAGAAGCTGACACTTACTGGGAGGACGAGGAAGAGGAAAAGGAAGAGGAAAAGAAAGAGGAAAAGAAAGAGGAGATTGCACGAAAAAAAGTGCTATTCAAAGAAGAAATTCCTCCCCATCCTTGGGGAGCGGATCTGGATGAAGAAAAAGATCAAAAAGAACCCATAGTGGGGGAAGACATTTTAGCGGACGATTTTTATCAGTTTCAATGGACTCGTCCAGTACGATACATAGGCAATAAACACTTTTTTGGGGCTGTAAGAAAGGAAGCTTCACAATATTTTTTTGATACATGCCGAAGTGATGGAAAAAAAAGAATATCTTTTACAGATCCTCCTAGTTTTTCTAGTTTTAAGGAACTGACGAAAGGGATGATATCTTCGTCCACAGTAGAAAGACTCTCCTTTGATAAACTAGATAAAGATTGGCTTTATAAGAACAAACAAAGACAAAACAACTTAAATAACGAGTTTATAAAGAGAATTGAGGCTCTAGACACGGGATTTCTTTTTCTAGATATACTCGACAAAAGGACTCGGGTTTGTATTGAGAAAATGAACGAAACCTGCCTCTGCCTACCAAAAAGGTATGATCCTTTGTTGAATGGGCCCTCTCGTGGAAGAATCAAAAAGTTTCTCGAAGTAATCGAGGATCCCGACGAAAAGGAGAAAAGCGACAAAAAGGCACCGAAAAGCGACAAAAAGGAGAAAAGCGACGAAAAGGAGAAAAGCGACGAAAAGGAGAAAAGCGACGAAAAGGAGAAAAGCGACAAAAAGGCACCGAAAAGCAAAGAACAGGAGAAAAGCCAAGAAGAGGCACGTCTACGCGAAGAAGCATATCTACGCGAAGAAGCACGTCGACGCGAAGAAGCACGTCTAAGGGAAGAAAGGGCACTTCGTCACTTGGGTGAATTTCGTGAAAAAGTCTACAATGTAATTAAATCTCGTGGAAGAAAAAAGAATGCAATGCAATCTCGTCGAAGAAAAAAAAATGGAACTAAAAAATCGCGTGAAAGAATCGACGATGAACCTACAGAATCTCAACTTAAGCAAATCCTTGCTCTAAATCAAATTCATGAGACCCTTTTGCCAGGTTGCATTTTCGAGTCCCCAAAATATGAAGAGAGAATGTTCACGATACGAAAAAGTAAAAGACTAAAACTAAGAGCAAAAGGAAAATTATATTCTAATCCTTTGGCAAAATTTTTTTCTAAGCTTTGGGAAAAAAGGGGGGGAAGGAACCAGCGAAAACTAAAAAAGCTACAGCAACGAAGGACTTATAAAAGGGGAGAACGTGTGGGACGAGCGCACATCGGTCAACGCGTCCCTCGCTGGTCATACGTATTAGTCCGCGAGATCGCATACGACTATGGCGAGCCCTTTGTGACCAATCGGGGAGACGTTGAGTGCTTTGATATTATATCAGCAAAATTCAAATATGAACTTATTATGCCTAAGCATACTAAAGACAAAAAGTTTTCTGATGAAGATCCTGACACGATTGATTCGAAGATTGCTAAAGCGATTAATGAGAAGGTTAAGAAGAATTTGATCAAGAGTGGGGGAGACCCTTATAGTATTGACTTTGAGAAAAGCCTTGCTCATGTTCACGCTGGCAGCCTCATGACCAATCTCGAGTTGAACACCGAAAACTGGAAGTGCGCCTTGAAAGCGGTGCGCAAACAATTTTGGCAGCAGGATAACATCAAAGGTAGTTCGATACCCCTAAGGCGTAAAAACGGAGTTATTGTAAGAAAAATTGAAATGTTTCCGCATTCCCCTCTTTTTTTGGGCTTCTTACAAAGTAGACTGTCTAGTTCTTTTAGGGTACTGAAACCCCTTGTTTTGAAAATGAAAAATTTGATGCATAGGTTTGTAATCAAAAAAGGGGACCTTTTCACTCTTAAGGGACCTAAGAAAGAACAGACAAAAACAAAAAGGAAGACAAAAGGGAAGACAAAAAGGAAGACAAAAAGGAAGACAAAAAGGAAGATAGACGAAAAAAAAAGCAAAGCATTGAAAGAACGGAAAAAATTGAAAAGAAGCAAAAAAGAGAAAATGGACCTAGACCCCGAAGAAGAGCTGTACCGGATGGATGGAATAGATGCATGGAATGAGCTTTATTATGGGCTAGGAGTACGAGGTATTGTATTAATTTTTAACTCCTATTTTAGAAAATATATTGCCTTGCCTTTAGCGATAATAGCTAAAAATATTGGTCGTATCTTATTTTTGCAGCAGCCCGAGTGGGCTGAGGATAGAAAGGACTGGGAAAACGAGATTCATCTTTTATGCAACGATGACGGTTTGCCTCTAGGCGTCATAGCCATCAAGAACCTTCCGCAGGAGTGGTGGGAATACGGTCTTCAGGTCAAAGTTTTATGGCCTTTAGAGTTGAAACCTTGGCACACAGCGGATGATAGAAAAAGGGTAACCAAGGATTATGCTTTTATAAGGTCTGTCTGGGGACTAGCTGACTATCCTTGGGGTTTTGCCCGACCCAACCGTTCCTTTTCCATTTTTTGGGGGCCCATTTTTAAAGAACTAGGCAAAAAAAGTAAAAGATTAGCAGCAGACAAATTGGAAGGGAGCGCCTTTGGACTTATAAGAAGCGTTTTCAACCAAAAAATAAAGCAAAATTTTGTTAGAGTTCTAGAAAACTCAAAAGAAAGCAGAAAATGGCTTAAAGAAAGCATAAAACGGCTTAAAGAAAGGGTTCTAGTTCTAAAAAGCACAATTTTGCAAATAATAAAAAAAAATACAAGATTGAACGGGATAGGAGTAGATGAATCGAGTGAAACTCAAAAAGAAAAAGATTCTATAATCAGCAATGAGATAATTAATGAATCCGTTAGTCAAATTCGATCTACAGCTTCTACAAATTCAGAAGAAAAAATACAAAATCTGATTAATAGAACAAGCACAATCAAAAATCAAATAGAAAGAATTACAAAAGAAAAAAAAAAAGTAACTACAGGACTAAATAATAGTCCTAACAACAAAAAGCAAAATAATAATGTAGAATCAGCAAAAAATATTTGGAAAATTGTAAAAAGAAGAAATGTTCGATTAATAAGTAAATGGAATTATTTTCAAAAAATTTTCATTGAAAAAATATACAAAATATCCATAGATATCTTTCTATGTATCATTAAGATTCCTAGAATAAATTTAACAAAAAAATTTTTTGAGAAAGACATTTCCAATACTAAAACAAATCAAAAAAGAATTACCTTTAGTTCGACTATAAAAAATATAAATAAGCGGAAGTCACAGATTGTTCCGAAATTTGCTTCCTTGCCAAATTTATCTTCCCTGTCCCAAGCATATGTATTTTACAAATTATCACAAACCCTAGTTAGTAATAAGTTAAGATCTGTTCTTCAATATCGCGGAACGTCTTTTTTTCTTAAGACTACAATAAAGGATTCTTTTGAAAGACAGGGAATAGTTCATTCCGAATTAAAGCATAAGAAACTTCGAAATTTTGGAACGAATCCATGGAAAAACTGGTTAAGAGGTCAGTCTCAATACAATTTATCTAAGGTTCATTGGGAGCGAGTAGGCGCACAAACCTGGCGAAATAAAGTCAACCGACGCCATACGCCTCAAAATAACGATTTAAATAAAGGAGATTCATATGAAAAAGACCCATTACTTCCTTCCAAAAAACAAGATGATTCTGAAGTATATTCATTAGTAAGAAATCAAAAAACTAAGTTTAAGAAAAACTATAAATATGATCTTTTAGCATATAAATACATTTCTTCTGAAACTAAGAAGGACTCCTCTATTTCTAAATTGCCATTACAAGTAAATAAGAGCCAAGAGATCGACTTATTTGATATACCAGAGGAGATTGTTTTCAAGACTTATTTCAAGGATTGTATACTAGACAATAAGTTTCTATACAAGCTTTATCTAGATAATACTTATCTACACAATTATCTAGACAGGAGTTTTGTAGACAAGTTTTATTTCAAGAATTATGACAAGGATTATCTAGACAGGAGTTTTGTAGACAAGTTTTATTTCAAGGATTATATAGACCTGCTTTATATAGAAACGGATTATTACAGGGATTATCTACAAACTTTGGTTCTAGACAAGAATTATCTAGACAATTTTCTAGACAAGGTTTATATGTCTATGAAAAAAATGCGCAAGAAAAAACCTGAAAGAAAATATATGGACTTTGATTGGAAGTTTTTCGAAAAATATCTAGTCAATTTGGAGGCCGGGAAAAAGAGCGACCCTAACCATAATACAAATACTAAGATTGAGACTAAGAATTCTCAAATAATTGAGAATGAGAATTCTGAAATAATTGAGAATGAGAATTCTGAAATAATTGAGAATGAGAATAGAGGTCTTATTTATGATATCGTTCCAAAAATGCTCTTGGATCCAGAAATCGAA